AAGGTAACCTATGACACCGGGGAGTTACGCTTTTATCCCGCCCCAGCTTCGCGGATGGGACGAGGGCGAGAGCTGAGCACGCACGCTCTATGCTTTTCCACAGCTTTCCCTCTAGTAAAAGATTAGCTCGTACCCCCTGCGCCCAGGGATTCCTGGGGCATGAGTTAAGCATATAGTTGATTGCTCTTTCTTTCGATGTTGTGTTGGTACTTTTTTTTTGGAGTCTCTCTCTGTAGGCGTGCAAAACAAGAGAGCCACTGCTCTTCAGGGCGGTGAGGTGGACAATTCCTTACTCCAGCTTCAGAGGAGCATCTTTGCATGAATCAATACTAACTCCTCAGTTAGCTGACCTTCGATTTTGGAGATTAGAGCAGAAGAACTCCGTAACGGCGGAGAAGGGTTTCGCCTCGAATCCAAACGATTTCTTGTCTTCTCTTAAGATATTTCTAGTTAGGACTTGATCCCTTGATCAAATGACTCCGAAACATAAAGTAAGAAAACCAGAACCCCGTTTGGACTATAAAGATTAATAATAATCAGTAAACAGCAAGCAAAGAGATCACTTTCACAAGCTGAAAAACTAAGTTGTGGCGTCGCCTATGCATAATGTAAAGAGTCTGGTGAAGAAAAAGAGCTCAATCGGCTAAATCAAGGCAAGAGTGCTTTCTCGAGGGGTTAGATCCAGGTATGATCTTGCCAATAAGGGGTGTTTACGCTTGAACTCCCCCAAAGGACTGCTGGAATTCGAACTCAACAGCTAGATCATCAAGCTTATGAACAAGCTTGGACAGTTCTCCTTCCTTGGGGTTTGCAGACGTTTTGGAAAGCAGACTTTAGGCCATCGTCGGTTTATGCACCAACAAGAGCCTGTAGGATAGTTACGGAAACCCGGTTTGAGTTGTCCGCTTTGATCGAATCTAAGCCCTAGAGGTGATCTCGACTCTCACTTACGAGAATATGTCCCCTGAGGTCTCAATAGCAATCAAAGTCTCCGGGTTAGAGTCACCAAGCCGGGAAGGCATAGAGTCGACGCAGTCAAGCAGGAAATCCCGTAATCGACGGCATAATCAAAAGTACAGGCAGAGGTCCAAGATCCTAGTCGTGCAAAGATCCAAGCAGCGTATTCTGATTCAAGTGCGAACTTCTTCTCGACGCAGGAGATTCGTGAACAATCCCATCTAAGAGCCTAGCAGCCTTGTTCTCTCTTTTCATTCAACTCTTCTAATCTCAGATTTCCATTCTGATCTTTCGAGAGGCATATTCCTATTGAATCTATCCCATGCATTCACTCCTATGTCGGCCTAAGGACTGCTAAAGTCTTCCTACCGAGAGCTGGTAATTCTATTGACTTCCTCTAGTAGCTAGTTTAGAGTTCCTCTCCTAGCTGCTAGCTGTCTTCTTTCCTAGTAGCTCGGTTCTTAGGTTGCTTCCTATCCTATTAGCTCGCAGCTCTCTAGGGTGGGGCCTCGTTAGGGATCTCCTCATGAGGATCGGTTCTCGTGCCCATATGAATTCGTAGATGCCTATCTGTCAAAAGATTCAGTGTCGAAAGACAAAGCCTTTGAAACTGCCCGCTATCAAAGGCCATTCTTCTTATAGTCTGAGTCTTCCTTGGACCACCGCTTGCTCTCCTACCGGCCTTTCTCTCTTAGCTTTCCCCGCCTCCGGTTACCTGTCTTCAGTCTTGGATTCCACTGTAGATTCCTTGTGCACGATGCCAGGTTTTCGTGCGACTTTTCTATATCAAAAAGGCCAAGGAGGCTAAATCCCATGTCGACCTATCCCTACTCTGGGGATCGCCCCTTCAGACTATAACAACTTCGGATTGGTGCAACTGCCAATCCATTAATTGAGATTGAGAAGTTCCTGCAAAGCAGGTTAGAGTTCGAGTTCAACGGCTTGTGGTTGTTCGCTTCCTTTTCTTCAAAGCAGGAAATATGCGCTAAAGGTAGATATTAGATATTTGTTTCGGGGTCATTTTCGTTTTTCTATTATCTTTCTTTTTATGCATCTACTACACTATTTACAATCGCACTTAGATCGCTATAATATATACCGGTAGAAAGAAAGAAAGCAACCAGCATACCTAAACCAATGGCTCGTCTATCAAGGGAAACTGGATTATGGATCTCATCCGGGATATCCTGAAGGGATATTGCGTCGAAAGGACAGATGAAACCACTTTATCAAAAGATCTCTGATCTAGAAAACAGACCTTCTTAAAGCCAGGTTCATAATGGTTTATATTATAAAAACCCATCACTGAACAATCATAGGAATAGAAGAAATAGGTAAAGATCCTATTCTAAAATGGATGTAGCTTAACTAAAGCCCAATGCAGGTTGAACTCTATTACATCTAAGCCTCACTACCCTCTTCTAGCTGGAAAGAGTGCTGGAAGAGCCCTCCCCGTCTTAAGTTTCATGTGTGTGTGCACGAGCCAATTCAAGCTATAGCCCGCTCTCGCTTCTGTACTCTTTTTCCTATCTCTCTCTCGATATCCTTCTTTCATCCTTGCCATCTTCCTACTCTCTATTGATTGGTACACCATCCATCCTGTGCTTGGTTCATGGGAACTGCAAGTTTGACAATCAAAGCTTGGGATATCTCATTTGATCTCAGCAAGCCGCTTCGCGCTCAAAGCGAAAGCCAGTCCAGTCTATGATCAGGCAATGGGGAGCTTCCCCTCTAGTAAGATTCTATCTCTTACTTGGGTTCCAAACCTGGTCTCTCGTGCCTAAGAATGCCTAACCCCCAAAAGCCTGCTTCTCTGCGATCGAAGACCAATTCTGCCTGCTACAGATGCTTGATATGCGCTAGCCTATTCCGCATATGAGACGGATTGCTCCTTTCTTCTAGCCTCTCCTCTCCTTTAGTCGAGCTGCTTCGCACCTCTTTACTAGCAGGGAACGAGCTACCCGAGCTCTAGCGGGACTTGGTTAGGGCTAGAGTCACTTCTCTTTCTCCAAGTAAGCCTTGGATTGGAGTTGAGAGGTCTGCTTCCTTGAGAGGTTCCTTCCAATATCCCTTTTCACATCAAAATGGAGGGAAGGCTCCTAGGAGGCTGTTATGAGCTAGACTTCTGAGATATATAGCAGGTTTGTTATTGCCCGAGCATTGTTCATCACTTCAACCTGCTTTGTGGTGGGTGGCTAGAGTGGTGCAATGGTTGTCCATTTAGGATACTACTTCTCTAAAACTTCTTCCCTGTGTATCATGCTCTGAGTGTCGCGGCTTGTTCTCCTCTCTTTTCTACGAAATTATTTTTTCCCCGGGAATAGCTCGGTTTATGTGCGTCTTAATCATGGCCACTAATCGACCGGTCACGCTGGTCAGATGGATGAGACAGTTCCCACTTGAAGCATGCTTCAAGTCTAGCTTTGAGACATCTATTACTGCAACCGGAACCTTCATTCCTTATTGTTGCAATTCCATGCTAGCAAGTTTCATGTCGACTTGCGGAACAATCACTTCAATATACGCGAAAATAAAAATTTGAACTGGAACTTGATAACGAACCTGGCCCAACAAGAGAGGTTAGCGATGCGAGATGTCTTGCCTTCTGGGTTGGCTAAGGTGAGGTGTCTTAACTTAAGGAGGGGCCTGTCGATGCGGTACTTCAGTTGGAGAGGATCTGAAAGAGTTGGTAAGGAAGGAGGGAGAGCCGCTAAGAAAGGGTTACGGAAGATGCACTTAATAAAAAAACAGACATATCAAAAGGTAAACACGGACCTGGCCTATTTTCAGGGGGACCTCTTTGACGCCAGCCATCATGGATACTAAGCTCCCGGGTATACACAATCAAAGAGGATTCATTGAGACCTTCGTACACCTGTCTCTCTTCTCTTAGCAAAGTAGGTTTAAGTCAGACTTTTGGCTTGCTACAAGCTGGGCTCAGGGACTGCAGTCAGCCGCTTCCCCTGTAGTCGTCAGCTCGTTCTTGACAAATCCGATCGGGTGTTCATAATCTGGAGTAAAAGGATTCGAACCTTTGCATGCCGGTACCAAAAACCGATGCCTTACCACTTGGCTATACTCCATAGGCCAGTTTTGGACGGTAGGAACGGGGGAATGACTACCTGTACTAAAGCACAGGCTAATACGAGCCGACCAGAAGAAGCAAGGCTTAGATTACCAGATCCTGGACACAATCTTCCTAGAGATGGAGAGCCCCTTGCCTCGCCTTTTCTAGCCTCTCCTTCTTGCTTACCTAGCTCTTGTCTTAGTGACTCTTCCTCTTTTCTAGGTTTTTTTTCTGAGTGTTAATACGATAGATTTTTCATTTGCCAATTCATTGGATCCGCCCCGATTTGATCAATAATGGGATTCTTGGCTAGAGAAAGGTTCTGTGACATGGACGTCCAGCCCAACTCGGTCGGTTGGCCCACCTAAGAGATGATGAGATTCTCGATCGATTTGATCGAATTTTGAAAAGTCTTTCTCACTATTCAGAACAGTGGAGCTTTCGATCAAGATCTTCTCGCCTCCCCCGTTTGAGCTCTCGCTCGAATCGGAACCTTTATGCGTTGGTAGGCTTTCGACTCAATCTAATAGCCTACCTATCGGGCGCCAATAAAAGATAAAGTTTTCGCATGGGCTCATCATCTGATGCAGAACCGATGCGAGAGGGAGAATAAATATGGGGGAAGCGTGGATTGATAGCTTTCAAGAACCAGTGGAAAGGAAAGAGTTCTTCCCTGCATTCCTTCCTTTCCAAAAAGAGTAATTAGGCATAAAAGATTTGATTGAATGAACGCCACCTTGGTTGTTTTCAAACAAATCCAATCTTGGGCCAAGCGTTGCCAGCCGGTAATAGCCGAAGGCAAAAAAGGGAGAGATAGGGAAGAGGAGATGTTGGATAGTCACTCCACTCCATAGATAGTGCACACAGATTCTTCTTTCATTTTCAATTCCTTTCGGGTCGGAAACGCGGGCTGCTGGTGGGGCTGTGCCCATTCTCCCTCTTCTTCCGCTTTACAACCGGAATAAGGAACCTTAGAATTCACCCTACCTGTCGATGAAAAAATGGGATTTGAGAGGACCACCAGTTAGCAGATCATAAATCTTTGTATGGGTATGGAATGTCCTACTCCTGCCTGAGCTTTCCGATCCACCAATCCCCTATTTCAGGGACATCTGTGTTAGGTAGGCCCAGGGATCACTAATTAGTCGAATGAACCCATCTCTCTGGCCTATCATTTGTTGGTCGATCCGGCTGGCATCTCCTGCATATCTATGGGGGCCCCTTTATACAAGTTTGCTGCTAGGAGTCCCTAGAGTCGAATCAATAATCAATAGAAGTTGACTGACCTGGCTCTTCAATCGACGATCTACTACTCCCTCTTAATAGCAGATGCCCATGCTTTGATTCGAAAGCCCTAGCCAGTGATGAATCCCCAGGAAGATCGGAGTAAAGAATTCCTCCTCCCTTCAGTCCAGTTTGAACCCGTCCCAAGAACGAACACTTTCCTACTGCAAGGTGAGGCTCTTCCCCTAGAATCCACTCCGGGTCGGGGGAGCTACTAGTCCAACTTCTTAAGCAGCCGAGATATTGAACAAGGAACATTTGACTTCGTTCCTGATGGACAAACCTTCGATTTGCCTCTAGCTCTATAATCCACCCGTCTTCCCCAGTGCCTTCAAGCCCTCCCGGGGCCTAGCCCTCTTTCTCAACTCGAGTCTTAAGTTCAGCGACTTTCATCGTTGACGAACACCTGCGCTAATAAGATAAGACAAAGAAATGGGGAGTCTATGCCTTGAATGAATCAGTAACAACGGATTAGTGGAATGAGGGATCAAGAGACGGATAGGGGGGAATGGCCTATCAATCATTGGTGGACCTTCCCTTTTTCCAGTCACGGAGCTCTCAACTGAGTTGTTTAGGTTCTGGAATTTCATCTCTAGTTGGGGGTTTCGATTCGAAGGAACTCAAATGTGGTGCGGGTTCATCTCTCTCGACCAGTTCAGGTTCAAGGGAGGGTGATCGAGGGGACCCAGACTTTAGATCTCTTCTCTATGGCGGGAGGTTTCTTTCGTATCAAGAGTGTGTTGGGGAGGCCAGGGAAGACGGATTGGATCGAGAGGCGATGCTTATGCCTCTTCTTTATCGATAGGATTCCCATCATTTTCAGTCTCCGGCGAAGGAGACAAGGGCGAGGGTGTACGTATCCCAGGTGAGCCAAGAGGTGAAGAGTGGGAGTAGATCAGTCTATCCTCAACCTCCATCCGTCATTAGTAATCTCAATTCGCTTTTCCTATTCACTAGTACACTGCGCGCTACAACTAGCAGCCCCTTGACTAGTAAGGGAAAACGCTAGCGCGCAACGGCTGATGAAAAGCCAGCAACTTGTTAGGAGTAGGTTTTGGCTTGCCCCTTTCTTCTTATTAGTAAGATAGATTTGGAACCCTATACAAGGGGCTACCTTGCTGCTCCCCCCTATCTCTAAAGGGGCTTATGTACTCCACTCGTTACCACTAAACGACGAAGCCAGGAGCGGAAGGAGGGACTTGAACCCTCAACCTCAGCCTTGGCAAGGCTATGCTCTACCATTAAGCTATTTCCGCCAGCGGGGTAACATCAAGCAGCGATGCACTACTGAGCAATTCACGTATCACAACATACGGATGACTTCTGTTTTTCCGCCGGACCACAGTCTTGACCTCCGATCGAGCTACGAACACGAGTAGGTAGGCGGCTAGGGGGGGAGAGGGGCTAAGGGCTGCCTTTTCCATCAATCTCCGGCCGCTCAGTGCCGCTATTGGTGCGAGTTGTAAGGAGTCTTGGTCTCGAGTCAAGCTGGGGCCTCATTTCATTCTCGTAAGGGGAATGAGTGCACCGAAAAACCAGACAAGTTGCTCCCTCGCCTCGCAGCGGCGGCATCTGTCTTTTAAGTTAAACTAAGTCATTTCCTAAGACGGCCCCTCTTATTCTACGATAATCCAAGCTGCAGCTCCACGAGTCTGCTCGGAACCGGTCGATTCCTAAGCCATTCGTTCTCCCCTCTCGGTTGGCCTTTGCCAGCCACTAGAACAAGTAAGAGAACCTACAATGAATGAACTTAAAGAACCGCAGATTTTGACCGGATTGTACACCTTTGTGTCTGGCTATGTAGATGTGCATAAAGAAGGGACGGGACATCTCTCTCCTTTTTTTGGGGGAAGAGAGAGGGTCCGAAGGAGGCTTCATTCCATCCAGCCTCACGAACTTCTTACTGGGGCAGTACTATAGGCATTTTCGAGTGTTTGGATGCACGTGTTTTGTTCATATTCCTGCGCAGTTAATAGAAAAATTGTCCCCAAGGCAACCACTTCTGTCTTTCTTGGATATGCTCAGTCCGGGTATAGATGCTATGACGTGAAATCCAAGAGACTCGATGTATCCTTAATGCTCTCTTTAATGGAAATGGAGTCGCCTCATATTTTCCTTAACCTAATTAATCAGCCCCGGGGGAGAATGATGATGGAGATGTATTGCGGCCTTCTCCTGTTCATAAACTTTTT